CTCCATTGCGTGTGCTCGGGGTAGAAGTTTTGTATAAATGTATCGCCGTGTTATTAAGTATTTTGCTTTAAGTTCTTTTCTCTATAAGAGGTGGAATAGAATAACCTGGTTGAAGCGTAATGATCATACGTTTGTAATGCATTGTATGTCCCATAATAGGTCCCATTCTTCTACCCTTTCCCGGGACTCGATGACTATTTATAGCTATTACCTTGACGCCAAAGAAGAGTTCGACCCAATGCTTTATTTCTGTCCTAGTTGATCCTGATTCGACATTAGAAGTATATTGATTGTTCCCCAATAACCGAATACTTTTTTCTGTAAATACTGCATATTTGATTCCATCCATAAATCCATTTTCTTCCCTATGAGTTCCAGTATCAATAAGAATTCTAGTTCTTACTGTTCATATGTTATGGTATGAATATACCATACCAATTCGGTATGTATGGATGATGAGATTCCATTGATACAGAGCCAATTCTAATAGACTTATTGAACGTTCCCATTGGCGTGCATCCAGCAGGAATTGAACCTACGAATTTGCCAATTATGAGTTGGGCGCTTTAACCATTCAGCCATGGATGCTTAACAGGGATCATCGTACATCGTAAATAACCAAATTCCAATTGAAATGAAATCTTTAGGAGGAATCAATGAGAGAACATCAATTCAAATCCTGGATCTTCGAATTGAGAGAGATATTGAGAGAGATCAAGAATTCTCACTATTTCTTAGATTCATGGACCAAATTCGATTCAGTGGGATCTTTCACTCACATTCTTTTCCACCAAGAACGTTTTATGAAACTCTTTGACCCCCGAATTTGGAGTATCCTACTTTCACGTGATTCACAGGGTTCAAGAAGCAATCGATATTTCACGATCAAAGGTATAATACTGCTTGTAGTAGCGGTCCTTATATCTCGTATTAACAATCGAAAGATTGTCGAAAGAAAAAATCTCTATTTGATGGGGCTTCTTCCTATACCTATGAATTCCATTGGACCCAGAAATGAGACATTGGAAGAATCTTTTTGGTCTTGCAATATCAATAGGTTGATTGTTTCGCCCCTGTATCTTCCAAAAGGAAAAAATATTTCTGAGAGTTGTTTCATGGATTCGCAAGAGAGTACTTGGGTTCTCCCAATAAATAAAAAGTGTATCATGCCTGAATCTAACCGGGGTTCGCGGTGGTGGAGGAACCGGATCGGAAAAAAGAGGGATTCTAGTTGTAAGGTATCTAATAAAACCGTAGTTGGAATTGAGATCTCATTCAAAGAGAAAGATAGCAAATATCTGGAGTTTCTTTTTTTATCCTATACGGATGATATGATCCGCAAGGACCATGATTGGGAATTGTTTGATCGTCTTTCTCCGAGGAAGAAGCGAAACATACTCAACTTGAATTCGGGACAGCTATTCGAAGTCTTAGGGAAAGACTTGATTTGTTATCTCATGTCTGCTTTTCGTGAAAAAAGACCAATTGAAGGGGGGGGGTTCTTCAAACAACAAGGAGCTGAGGCAACTATTCAATCAAATTATATTGAGCATGTTTCCCATCTCTTCTCGAGAAACAAGTGGGATATTTCTTTGCAAAATTGTGCTCAATTTCATATGTGGCAATTCCACCAAGATCTCTTCGTTAGTTGGGGAAAGAATCAGCACGAATCGGATTTTTTGAGGAACGTATCGAGAGAGAATTTGATTTGGTTAGACAATGTGTGGTTGGTAAACAAGGATCGGTTTTTTAGCAAGGTACGGAATGCATTGTCAAATATTCAAAAAGAAAGATCGATTCTTTGGGATCCTTCCTTTCTTCAAACGGAAGGAACAGAGATAGAATCAGATCGATTCCCGAAATGCCTTTTTGGATCTTCCTCAATGTCCCGGCTATTCGCGGAACGTGAGAAGCAGATGAATAATCATCTGCTTCCGGAAGAAATCGAAGAATTTCTTGGGAATCCTACAAGATCAATTCGTTCTTTTTTCTCTGACAGATGGTCAGAACTTCATATGGGTTCGAATCCTACTGAGAGGTCCACTAGAGATCAGAAATTTTTGAAGAAAAAACAGGATGTTTCTTTTGTTCTTTCCAGGCGATCGGAAAATAAAGAAATGGTTGATATATTCAAGATAATTACGTATTTACAAAATACCGTCTCAATTCATCCTATTTCATCAGATCCGGGATCTGATATGGTTCCGAAGGATGCACCGGATATGGACAGTTCCAATAAGATTTCATTCTTGAACAAAAATCCATTTTTTTATTTATTTCATCTATTCCATGGCCGGAACAAGGGGGGATACACGTTACACCATGATTTTGAATCAGAAGAGAGATTTCAAGAAATGGCAGATCTATTCACTCTATCAATAACCGGGCCGGATCTGGTGTATCATAGGAGATTTGCCTTTTCTATTGATTCCTACGGGTTAGATCAAAAAAAATTCTTGAATAAGGTATTCAACTCCAGAGATGAATCGAAAAAGAAATC